GAATCGATCACCTTCTTAATAAATAGAATTTCAATATAATTCAATTATTATATATAAATATTCAATTTCAATTGAATATAAATAGAATTCTAAATTAGAATTAATTAGAATTAAGAAATTCTAAAGTAAAGATAAAAATATTAAAGATAGAAAGATATATATATAATATATAATTATATAATAGTAAATTAGTAAATAGAAATATCTAAATATCTAATATACTAATATAAAATATATATAAAATATAAAAAGAAAAAGTGAAGAATAGAAGACCCCGGCCCCTCTCTTGACAGTAATATATGTTGTATATGTAAATCCTAGATGTGAAAAGAGTCAGAATTCATCTAGAAAAGGGAATAGATATGGTATATAAAGAATAATAGGTGCACAACACAAATCAAAAATAAAAAAAAAATACAATAGTACAATAGAAAGAATTTAAAATTGACTCATTCGCTGAGTCAAAGATTGAATTGGATTCGGATTCAATTGGGTAGTACCAACTCAATCAAATGCTAACTACCATTTCTTTCTTATGAAATTAACCGATCAACTTGCTATCGGATATTTATTTTTGATTCAGTACTTTTCAAAAAAGAATTTCGACATATTTATTATGATTTATGATTATGAGAAGCAATCCCACTACTGATCCTGTGGTTTCTACACTTGAAGAACAAAACCTAGGGCGTATTGCTCAAATTATTGGCCCAGTACTGGATGTCATTTTTCCACCGGGCAAGATGCCTAATATTTATAATGCTTTGGTAATTCAGGGTCGAGATACTGTTGGTCAGCAAATTAATGTAACTTGTGAAGTACAACAATTATTAGGAAATAATCGAGTGAGAGCTGTAGCTATGAGTACTACAGATGGTCTAATGAGAGGAATGAAAGTGATTGACACGGGAGCTCCTCTAAGTGTTCCAGTCGGGGGAGCTACTCTCGGACGAATCTTCAACGTTCTTGGAGAGCCCGTTGATAATTTAGGTCCTGTTGATACTCGCACAACATCTCCTATTCATAGATCTGCACCCGCCTTTATACAGTTAGATACGAAATTATCAATCTTTGAAACAGGGATTAAAGTGGTGGATCTTTTAGCCCCCTATCGCCGTGGAGGAAAAATCGGACTATTTGGGGGAGCTGGAGTGGGTAAAACAGTACTCATCATGGAATTGATCAACAACATTGCCAAAGCTCATGGAGGCGTATCCGTATTTGGCGGAGTAGGTGAACGTACTCGTGAAGGAAATGATCTCTACATGGAAATGAAAGAATCCGGGGTGATTAATGAAAAAAATATTACAGAATCAAAAGTGGCTCTAGTCTATGGTCAAATGAATGAACCGCCAGGAGCTCGTATGAGAGTTGGCTTGACTGCCCTAACCATGGCGGAATATTTTCGGGATGTTAATGAGCAAGACGTACTTCTATTCATCGACAATATATTTCGTTTCGTTCAAGCAGGGTCCGAAGTCTCTGCCTTATTAGGTAGAATGCCTTCTGCAGTGGGTTATCAACCTACCCTTAGTACGGAAATGGGTTCTTTGCAAGAAAGAATTACTTCTACCAAGGAAGGATCCATAACATCGATCCAAGCAGTTTATGTACCTGCGGATGATTTGACCGACCCAGCTCCTGCCACGACATTTGCACATTTAGATGCTACTACTGTATTATCAAGAGGATTATCTGCCAAAGGTATTTATCCAGCAGTAGATCCTTTGGATTCAACGTCAACTATGTTACAACCTCGGATCGTTGGCGAGGAACATTATGAAACTGCGCAAAGGGTTAAACAAACTTCACAACGTTACAAAGAACTTCAGGACATTATAGCTATCCTTGGGTTGGACGAATTATCCGAAGAAGATCGTTTAACTGTAGCAAGAGCACGCAAGATTGAGCGTTTCTTATCACAACCCTTCTTTGTGGCAGAAGTCTTTACTGGTTCTCCAGGGAAATATGTTGGTCTCGCAGAAACAATTAGGGGGTTTCAATTCATCCTTTCCGGAGAATTAGACGGTTTTCCCGAGCAGGCCTTTTATTTGGTGGGTAACATCGACGAAGCTACCACGAAAGCTATGAACTTAGAAGAGGAGAGCAAATTGAAGAAATGACCTTAAATCTTTGTGTACTGACTCCTAATCGAATGATTTGGGATTCCAAAGTTAAAGAGATTATTTTATCTACTAATAGTGGACAGATTGGGGTATTACCAAACCATGCCCCCATTGCCACGGCTGTAGATATAGGTCTTTTGAGAATACGGCTAAACGACCGATGGTTAACGGTGGCTCTTATGGGCGGTTTTGCTAGAATAAGTAATAATGAGATCACCATTTTAGGAAATGGTGCGGAAATTATTACTGACATTGATCCACAAGAAGCTCAACAAACTCTTGAAATAGCTGAAGCTAACTTGAGTAGAGCTGAGGGTAAGAGACAATCAATTGAGGCAAATCTAGCTCTCAGACGAGCTAGGACACGAGTAGAAGCTGTCAAAGTGATTTCCTATTAGTAGTCAATACATTCAATCAAAATCAAAAGAGTTCTTTATTATACACTACACACTATATCTTTATTCCACAAATTGAACACAATGAAATCTAATTTGAGATTAATCTGATGATATAAAGAGGATGGAAACTTATTAGATACCATGGAATCCGGTATCTAATAAGTTCTACCTACTATTGGATTTGAACCAATGACTCCCGCCGTATGAAAGCAATACTCTAACCACTGGGTTAAGTAGGTCATTTATCACCACAAAAAGGGTTTCCATCGCTTCGATGGATTATAGGTAAAATATTTTTCCTAAGCAATATAAATATTTTATCAGTAAACATAAATGGATCGGAGAGTTATCATGTTGAATTATGGGATACCCTTCTTGACTTCTTGACAAGAAATTGTCTCTATGTTAAAATGGTTATGACAAGGGCTATAGCTCAGTTAGGTAGAGCACCTCGTTTACACGTGCGCCAATGTTTTTCAAGGGAGCTTTTTATGTAATGACCATAATTTATCTTTTTGAGAAGTAGATGTCTTACTCCGTATATTCGAGAGAACAAGAGAAACATAGCCTGACAGATTTGGTTTGATCCGGTTCAGGTGCGAATTCCGGTGCCAAATCAAAAAGAACCTGCCATTGTAAGGTAAATGCCCAGTCCATTCAATGCCAGGCATAATGAGTATAAGGATCTCAAAAGAACCTCTTTTCGTCCTATGAGCTTTGAGGTGTATGAAGTCTCATATTTGACTCTTGCAGCGGAGCGATAGAGACTGCATTTCACTTAGGTTGATCTAGGCCGAAGGCAGACCTAAATAAAGGTCACCCTTCTTTGAAACACTTTGGTATTGCTCCTAGATCAGGATACAAATAATGAATCAGAGCACATGGAACCATCTCATTATCTTCTTATCTTCCTCTAAAGACAAAATATGGTGGACTAACTGATCTTTACATCAGTTGATGAAAAAGCCCAATGCAACAAAATGCATGTTGGGTCTTTGAAACAGTTTTAATCATTTCGATAATAATAAGTTTTCTCTGTTTTACCGAGAAAGTCTACGGTTCGAGTCCGTATAGCCCTAATACATTCCATTTTTGTTTTGTATAGAAATTTGAGTAGTAGTAGGAACAATAAAATAAACACAAAATAAAATAAACACAATAATTCATTCCAACGGAACCAATTGGTATTTGTCAAATCTTAGATCAAATATCCATCTCTCTTCATCCACTTTCATGAATGAATTACATATGATATTTCTTATGATCTTTTTCTTATTTTTTTTTTTTATTTTAATTGAATTTCAAATCTTCATTGAAAATTTCATTGTCAATGTGAAATATTCATACAAATAAAAATGTGGGAGAGATGAAGAAGATGCAGGTTCATTTATCTGATTGGCTAGTCAAGCATGAGCTAATTCATAGATCTTTAGGCTTTGATTGCCGAGGAATAGAGACTTTACAAATAAAAACCGAGGATTGGGATTCCATTGCTGTCATTTCATATATATATGGTTACAATTATTTACGTTCCCAGTGTGCCTATGATGTAGCACCAGGCGGATTTTTAGCTAGTGTGTATCACCAAAATACGGTATGGTATAGATAAACAAGAAGAGGTATGCATAAAAGTATTTGCTCCCAGGAGTAATTCTCAAACCCCGTCAGTTTTCTGGATTTGGAGAAGTGCTGATTTTCAGGAACGGGAATCTTATGATATGTTGGGAATTTCTTATGAGAATCATCCTCGCCTTAAACGTATCTGGATGCCTAAAAGTTGGATAGGCTGGCCTTTACGTAAAGACTATATTACGCCCAATTTCTATAAAATTCAAGATGCTCATTGATTGAAATTGAAATGAAATCTGGAGTCGTGTCGTATAAGTAAAAAAGGGTTTTTTATCATTCAATGAGCATCTTGGCATTCCCCTTCTAGATTAAATAGAGTAACTGTACTTTCATTCTTATTGCGGAGGGGCTAAACTTAAACTAAAAAAAGAAAAAGAAAGTAAAGAATATCTATCCTATACATTCTGATACATTATTCACGTGTCAGGAACCAGATTTGAACTGGTGACACGAGGATTTTCAGTCCTCTGCTCTACCAACTGAGCTATCCCGACCATTTTCTCTGCATCATCCTAGCAGAGTACTTATATCTATGTCAATGAAAAGAACTCAAAAATATAATATTAACAAATTGGCCCTAGCCCCTGAATCTTTTAGATCTTCAAAAAGAGAAGACTTTCTTTGTAAATGAAAGGAAAAAGATATGGACTATGAATGATTCAATAACGGAGATTCCTTGAACATATATGTTCATAGCGTATTATACAGAACAAATGATATTGGATTGGAAGAAGATACGAGGATTTCTATTCGGATACATTTGTGAAAGAACAGAGTGAATGAAATGAGAAGGATATTTCATTTTGTTTAAACTGAGCCGCCGATGAAAAAAAAAATAAAGAGGATGAGGATAAATAAAGAGCGAGGGGGTAAAATGGGCTTTTTATTGGGGATAGAGGGACTCGAACCCTCACGATTTCAAAATTCGACGGATTTTCCTCTTACTATAAATTTCATTATTGTCGGTATTGACATGTAAAATGGGACTCTCTCTTTATTCTCGTCCGATTAATCTTCAAAAGATCTATCAAACTCTGGAATGAATCATTTGATCACTGAATATTTGAATTCGATTCTTTTGTCAACTTTAATAGGAATTGATTCACAATAACTCTTCAATTTTTCATATACTCTTTTTTTGATTTCTATCATTCTAACTAACTAACTAATAGAGAATAGAAATAGAGGTTTTCTATAGATCCTTATCTCATACTATTACTTATTTTAATTATTTTAATAGTAATATAAATAAGAAAGAAATAAAGAATATAGAAATATTATTCTATTCTTTCAGAATAAAATTCTACTATTCTATAATTTTTCTATAATTTATATAATTCAAAATTATAGAATAATTTTAATAATATAATTCATAAATATATATTCTTTTCTTAATCTAATTCTTAATAGAATCTATTAAGATATAAATAAAATATAGAATGAATATAATAAGAATAGAAAGAAATAGAAATAAATATAAGATTTCTATTTTCATATTCATATATAGAGATACAGAATAGTATTCGATATAAGATTTTTATTGTGATTAATCGTTTGCTATGTAAGTATGTATACGTACGTATTAGATATATAAGGTTATCCTTTCTGTCATTTCAATAGAAGGATTTTAGCTACTAACGTAACATATTAAATTCCATTCGTTAGAACAGCTTCCATCGAGTCTCTGCACCTATCCCTTTTTATTCTCATTTTCCATCGTTTTTCTCTCAAAAAAAAAAAAAGATTTGGCTCAGGATTGCCCATTTTTAGTTCCAGGGTTTCTCTGAATTTGGAAGTTATCACTTAGCAGGTTTCCATACCAAGGCTCAATCCAATTAAGTCCGTAGCGTCTACCAATTTCGCCATATCCCCTTTCCTTTGAGACAAGGATCCAGTTTTAATTTCTTTCATTTATCTTGGCACTATTGAATTGATTAGGTATTGATTAGGTAATGATTTCTATATTGAAAAAGTTTATGCTTCTATCTTTTATTTTCTTTTTTTACCCACCCTCTATTCTATATTCTATCATTGATGTATCTGCAATTCAATATGGATAGATATATCCCACATATATATATGTCTTTTCTCCTCCTTCATTTTTACACTGCCGTTTGTAATAGTGTAACGGTCTATATTCATTCTTTTTTTCATTTAAAATTCTAATTTCATTGATATATTGATATTTTATATATCTTATTTTTTTTATATTCATATATATATGAATTATGAATATAGAATTTAATTTCTATTTCTATTTAGATATCTAATTTATCTAGATCTAAATAGTATTCTTTTCTATTTTATAAGAAGAATTACTAGGTAATAGCTAAGATCCAATAGTTTCCTATATTCCTATACACTATTGCTCTTATATCCGCCCGCTTAGCTCAGAGGTTAGAGCATCGCATTTGTAATGTGATGGTCATCGGTTCGATTCCGATAGCCGGCTCTTTTTCTTTATCAATCTCTTTCTTTCCATGATTTAAAATATCTACTCTCGCTTTGTCGGGTCACCGATCTATTATGTCATGGTAACTTGCAGTTATAGCTATGAAGAAAGAAGAAAAAAGTTTACTAGAACAATTAGATCTCTACAGAATAAATTGGAAAAAATAACCTTTGCTTGAATTTCCTATATATACAAAAAATACGAATATTGATAAAATTTATTGGATTCTGTTTTGTAGGACTTTAGTAAATTGAGTTTTGCTTTGCTAATCCTTTAGTTCAGTCTGAATTTATATTTTTTTGTCAAATGAAAGTAAATCAAAAAGGAGCCTTTATATGTCTCGTTACCGAGGACCTCGTTTCAAAAAAATACGCAGGCTGGGGGCTTTACCGGGACTAACTAGTAAAAGACCCAGATCCAGAAGTGATCTTCAAACCCAATTGCGCTCTGGAAAAAGATCACAATATCGTATTCGTTTAGAAGAGAAACAGAAATTGCGTTTTCATTATGGTCTGACAGAGCGACAATTGCTTAAATATGTGCATATTGCTGGAAAAGCCAAAGGGTCAACAGGTCAGGTTTTACTACAACTACTTGAGATGCGTTTGGATAACATCCTTTTTCGATTAGGTATGGCTTCGACCATTCCTGGAGCCAGACAATTAGTTAACCATAGACACATTTTAGTTAATGGTCGTATAGTGGATATACCAAGTTATCGTTGCAAACCCCGAGATATTATTACTACGAAGGATAAAGAAAGATCAAAAGCTCTGATTCAAAATTATCTTGTTTCATCCCCCCACGGGGAATTGCCAAACCATTTGACTATTGATTCCTTACAATATAAAGGATTTGTAAATCAAATAATAGATAGTAAATGGATCGGTCTGAAAATAAATGAGTTGTTGGTCGTAGAATATTATTCCCGTCAGACTTGATTCTAACAAAAATAAAAAAGCAAGGTTCATACCAATTTTAACTCCTTTCGCTGAAGTCAATAGAGTACCTCGTGCCCTGTCTCATTCACGTATCAAAAAAGGATAATAGGATTCTTTTAATTCTTTTTTTTTTTTCAATATCAATACGATATTTCTATTTATATTTGACCTATCATAGGGATGAATTAGGGATAGAGAATTTATATGAAATATATTCAATAAGTAAATAAGGGTCTTACCGTTAGAATAATGATATCAATTCTTATTTTATTTAATACATTGTAGTCGGTAACGTTGATGAATGAAAATAAACGGAGAGAGAGGGATTCGAACCCTCGGTAAACAAAAGTCTACATAGCAGTTCCAATGCTACGCCTTGAACCACTCGGCCATCTCTCCTACAGAATGTTATTCTTGACCAAAAACCAAATGAATAGCGAGTCCTTCATCTTAATTGTAGTACATGTATGACCGCCTGATGGTTCCATAAGAAGAAATTTCTTTTCCAATTTACTATTTATCAACAACTTCTTTCATCAGCTAACCCATGGAATTCATGAATCGTCCGATGAATCTTTCTATTTAAATTGTATAATGTGGCACATAAACGTTATGCAAACAAAAAAAAAGATGGTTACTGTATTTTTGAATTTGATTTTATCATGGAATGATTATTCCATTCTTTTACTTTTTGGATCATAACCAAATCAAAGATTCTTGATTTATCAAAATCCATAGGAAACTTGGTTATTCAACTTAGATTAAATATTGGTATACTACGAAATTGGAATGAAATCTAATCTGATTCAACTATTTCATTTCATCTTTGTCCAAAAGGGGGACACCACATTTTTCCCAATTAGTCTGTTTTTATGTTATTTTGTACTGTAAAATTCCTTTTTTTGTGGGATCATTTTCCCCGAAGGGGGATGAGAAGAATTATAGAATAAATTGCTAATTATGCCTATATCTCAAATAAATGGAAATTTTATTGATAAGACCTCTTCAATTGTAGCCAATATCTTATTACGAATAATTCCGACAACTTCAGTAGAAAAAAAGGCATTTACCTATTACAGAGATGGTGCGATTTGATTTTTTCTTGTTTTTTTACCTCTCGTTTTTACGAAAAAAAGAACGTAGTTAGGAATAGAAAAAAACAAATTAGTGGAAGAAACCTACGCTTGGTGAAGGTGAAGTTTAGAGATAGAGCAATTCCTTCTGTCGTGTATCCTCGATTGATGCAGCCTTAGATGCTTCAATTATCAATTTTAGTATTGAGCGAAAGGTTACATCTATAGGTTCTGTATTGGAGGTCAATACTACTTCATTTAGTACCAATAGGTGGCATCGGGGAAAAAGCACTACACCTAGGAATCAACAACACAAAAACTTTGTTATAAAGAACCCTTTTCTTTATCGGTATCGGGACTCAAAAGAATGGTTAGGAAAACAAAGATCCATCTCATTCGTACTTTTTGTACCCGTATAACCATCAAAGATAGTTGAAGTGACTAATTCCTGGAGATCGTAAGCGTTGAGTACAAAGAAATCTTTGGAGTTACCTTTTAAATCTAGCACTAATATGATTGGTGTTAAGAAGAAACCTCTTGTGGGAAGGCTGGCTAGCAATTTCTTGTAAAAATACCAGCTCCTTTCAGTTCATAATGAGACTAGTGAAATTTTGATTACATGAATTATCCCTCTTAGTACTATGCACAGAAGGGAGGAGCCGTATGAGATAAAGATCTCACGTACGGTTCTGGAACGGAGATTCTTTTACTAGAATGAACGACCGTAACGGATGTCGGCTCAATCCGAAGGAAATTATGCAGAAGCTTTACAGAATTATTATGAAGCTACGCGACCAGAAATTGATCCCTATGATCGAAGTTATATACTCTATAACATAGGTCTTATACACACAAGCAACGGAGAGCATACAAAAGCTTTGGAATATTATTTCCGAGCACTAGAACGAAATCCATTTTTACCACAAGCTTTTAATAATATGGCCGTGATCTGTCATTACGTGCGACTATCTTCACTATAGAAATAAAAAAGATAGGCTTTCTACATAGTAATCGTCAAAAGTAACGATTTTTATCAGCTGTAGCAAGGAAAAATATTTCGCGAGAACCAAAAAAATCGGAAGAAATAGGTATGGCCTATATACTATACTCTATGGATATGGATAAAGAGTCGAATTGATAGAGAAAGCACCGTAAAGATCCATTAGTAAGCTATTATTTGGTAAATACAGTTCAGAACTGCTTACTTATGTCATGATATGGGATAAAAAAGTGAGAAATCAACTTATGTAATAGAGTTGATCTACTAAAGTATTGAGCAGTGGTGTAGCATCAGATCCCAAAGATAGTAAGTTCTTTTTTCTTAACGGAGTAAAGTCTTTTTCAAAGATTCTATATATATAGAAATCTCATATACCATATA